ATGTAAGAGAGAAAGACATGTTAAATGCACCTATAATGGTGTTCAATTATCGGAAAGAGAATTTCCCCAAAATTGGTTAACAGAGGGTATTCAGATAAAGATTCTATCTCCTTTCTATCTTAAACCTTGGCGAAGATCTAAAATACGATCTCATCATAGAGATCAAATGAAAAAAAAAAGAAAAAAAGCGGATTTTTCTTATTTAACAGTTTTGGGAATAGAAGTCAAAGTTCCTTTTGGTTCTCCCCGAAAACGACCTTCTTTTTTTGAACCCATTTATAAAGAACTCCTAAAAAAACTTTTGGAAGGAAAAAAAAAATGGGTTATCGAAATAGTTCTAGTTATAAAACAAAAAATGAAGGAAAAAGTAAACCCCATTTTCTTATTTGAATCGAGGAAGGTAAAAGTATATAAACCGAATGAAAATGTAAGAGATTCTAAAATAAATAATAAGATTATTCGCGAATCAACCATTCGAATTCGATCCATGAATTGGGCAAATTACTCACTCATAGAAAAAAAAATAAAGGATCTTGCTGATAGAACAGTCACAATCAGGAATCAAATAGAACTAGAACGAATCACAAAAGACAAGAAAAAAATAGTTCTAACTTGTGATGATAAAAAATCGGAATCACAGAAACATATTTTGCAGATATTTAAAAGAAAAAAGATCCGATTTATACGTAAATTAAATTATTTTTATTTTATGAAATCATTCATTGAAAAAATATACATAGATATCTTTCTGCGTATGATTACTATTTTTAGGATCAATGCACAACTTTTCCTTGAATCAATAAAAAAAATTATCACAAAATCGATTTACAACGATGAAACAAATCGAAAAGGAATTGATGAAACAGATCAAAATACAATGAACTTTATTTCGACTATAAAAAAATCGTTTTCTAATACTAATATCAGTAATAATAATTCAAATATTTATTATTATTCAAATATTTATTATTATTATAATTATGATTTATCCTACTTGTCCCAAGCATATGTATTTTACAAATTATCACAAACCCAATTACTTAACAAGTATCACTTGAGATCTGTACTTCAATATACCAGGACCCATTCTTTTATTAAGGATAAAATCAAGGATTATTGTATGACACGAGGAATATTTGATTCCAAATCAAAGCAAAAGAAAATTTATAAGTCTGGAAAAAATGAATGGAAAAACTGGTTAAAGGGCCATTATCAATACAATTTATCTCAGACAAAATGGTCTCGATTAGTACCTCAAAAATGGCGAAATAGAATCAACCAATGCTCTATGATTCAAAATAAAAACTCAATGAAATTTGATTCACATAAAAAAGAAAAAGACCAATTAATTCATTACATGAAGCAAAATGACTATGCGATGGCAGTGGATTCATTGACGAGTCAAAAAGAAAAATTTAAAAAACACTACAGATATTCTCTTTTATCACATAAATATATGAATTATGGGAATAGGAAGGACTCATATATTTATGAATCAACATTACAAGTAAAAGGAGACCAAGAAATTCCATACAATTTCAATACACCGAAACCCGAATCATTTTATGTATTGGTAAGTATACCTATTAGTAATTATCTAGAAAAGGAATATATTATTGCTACACATAAAAATCTGGATAGAAAATATTTTGATTGTAGAATTCTCCCTATTTGTCTTAGAAAAAATATCGACATTGAGACCTGGACCAATACACATATCAGCACCAAAATGGAGAAAAATACTAAGACCGAAAACAAAATTCTCAAAAAATGGAAAAAAAAAGAGATTTTTTCTCTTACAATTCATCAAGGAATTAAACCATCCAATCAAAAAAGTGTTTTTTTTGATTGGATGGGAATGAATCAAGAAAAGGTTTATCGTACCATATCAAAATCAAATCTAGAACCCCAGTTGTTCCCGGAATTTGTGCCACTCTTTGATGCATATAGGATTAAACCATGGATCATACCAATCAAATTTCTTCTTTTTAATTTTTATTTCTATGAAAATATTAGTAAAAATCAAAAAATAAATCTTCAGATATTACCTAATCAAAAAGAATATCTTAAATTAGAAAATTTCAACCAAGAAAAAAACGAACAACAGGAACAAGAAAATCTTGGAGTTGAAGACAATTACGCGAGATTAGACATTAAAAAAGGTAAAAAGAAAAAACAATCCAAGAAAAAGAAGGAAGCAGAACTAGAATTATTCCTGAATAAATATTTCCTTTTTCAATTAAGATGGGATGACTTCTTGAATCAAAATATGATCAATAATTTCAAGGTATATTGTCACCTACTTAGACTGATAAATCCAAGGAAAATGACTATATTCGCGATTCAAAGAGGAGAGATACGTCTGAATGAACTGCTAACTCACAAAGATCTAGCTATTACAGAATTGATAAAAAGGGGAGTATTGATTGTCGAACCGATCCGTTTATCTATAAAAAGGAATGGAAAATTTATTATATATCAAACCCTAGGTATTTCATTGATCGATAAAATGAAGCACCAAACTAACAGAAAATGTATAAAAAAAAGATATGTTGATAAGAAGAATTTTTATAAATCCGTTGCAAGGCACGACAATATACTTGTGAATGGAGACAAAAGTAATTATGATTTCTTTGTTCCTGAAAATATTCTATCTCCTAGACGTCGTAGAGAATTGAGAATTCTAATTTGTTTTAATTCTCGTAATTGGAATTTAGTGGATAGAAATCCAGTATTTTGCAATGAAAGCAACATAAGAAACTCTGGAAAATTTTTGAATGAGGACAAGCATTTTAATACTAATACAGATACAAATAAATTCATTAAATACAAATTGTTTCTTTGGCCCAATTACCGATTAGAAGATTTAGCTTGTATGAATCGCTATTGGTTTAATACCAATAATGGCAGCCGTTTCAGTATGTTAAGGATATATATGTATCCACGATTCAGAATTTGTTAATAGTATATTTCCTATATATCTGTGATATTTTTCGGTAAATGAAAGCCGAAAGATATACATATACGCTGTATTACATTCTGGTACATGACACGGATTTAATGGCGTATCAACTCAATTGAATCTAGGACGAAATCGGCAGAATCCTTGAATGTAGAAATGTATTTTCTCTTCCTTTTCTATTCTATCCAAATCAAATTGAAAATTTGATTTGGATAGAATAGAAAAAAATAGGAAAAAATCCAAATTTTTGTGTGTACTAGATTAAAATAACTGGCATAAAGATTATTATTTTTATTTTTCCTGATCGATTCGGTAAAGTAAAATAAATCCATGGGAAAGAAAAAAAGATAGAAAATTTTTTTATGATCAAAAATTCATTCATCTCGGTTATTTCACAAGAAGAAAAAGAAGAAAACAAAGGTTCTGTTGAATTTCAAGTATTAAGTTTCACCAGTAAGATACGTAGACTTACTTCACATTTGGAATTGCACAAAAGAGATTTTTTATCCCAAAGAGGTCTACGAATAATTCTGGGAAAACGTCAACGGCTCCTGGCTTATTTGTCAAAGAAAAATAGAGTCCGTTATAAGAAATTAATGGATCGGTTGGATATTCGGGAACCAAAAACTCGTTAATTTGATCGTTTGAATTTTTTTTTTAATAGTTATTTTATTAGATTTTTCATTTTGATGAACCTCGTTTTGAGGAATTCGTGGAATAATGAATTAAGGAAGAAAAAATATGACTATACCGGCTACAAGAAAAGATCTCATGACAGTCAATATGGGCCCTCACCACCCATCAATGCATGGTGTTCTTCGACTGATCGTTACTCTCGATGGTGAAGATGTTATTGATTGTGAACCCATATTGGGATATTTACACAGAGGAATGGAAAAAATAGCAGAAAACCGAACAATTATACAATATCTTCCTTATGTAACACGTTGGGATTATTTAGCTACTATGTTCACAGAGGCAATAACGGTAAATGCACCAGAACAATTGGAAAATGTTCAAGTACCTCAGAGAGCCAGTTATATCAGAGTAATTATGCTGGAGCTGAGCCGTATAGCTTCTCATTTGTTATGGCTTGGACCTTTTATGGCGGATATAGGTGCACAGACTCCTTTTTTCTATATTTTCAGAGAGAGAGAATTGTTATATGACCTATTCGAAGCCGCCACAGGTATGCGAATGATGCATAATTATTTCCGCATCGGAGGAGTAGCTGCTGATCTACCTCATGGCTGGATAGATAAATGTTTTGATTTCTGCGATTATTTTTTAACAGGAGTTGTTGAATATCAAAAACTTATTACACGGAATCCCATTTTTTTGGAACGAGTTGAAAGAGTGGGCATTATTGGTGGAGAGGAAGCAATAAATTGGGGTTTATCAGGACCGATGTTACGAGCTTCTGGAATCCAATGGGATCTTCGTAAAGTTGATCATTATGAATGTTACAATGAATTCGATTGGGAAGTCCAATGGCAAAAAGAAGGAGATTCATTAGCTCGTTATTTAGTACGAATAGGTGAAATGGGGGAATCCATAAAAATTATTCAACAGGCTCTAGAAGGAATTCCTGGAGGTCCCTATGAAAATTTAGAAGTCCGACGCTTTGATAGAGCAAAAAATTCCGAATGGAATGATTTTGAATATAGATTTATTAGTAAAAAACCTTCACCCAATTTTGAATTGTCGAAACAAGAACTTTATGTCAGAGTAGAAGCCCCAAAAGGGGAATTAGGAATTTATTTGATAGGGGATAATAGCATTTTCCCCTGGAGATGGAAAATTCGTCCACCTGGTTTCATCAATTTGCAAATTCTTCCTCAGCTAGTTAAAAGAATGAAATTGGCTGATATCATGACGATACTAGGTAGTATAGATATCATTATGGGAGAAGTTGATCGTTGAAATGATAATTGATACGGCAGAAGTACAAGCTATCAATTCTTTTTCTACATCGGAATCCATAAAAGAAATCTATGGACTTATATGGATGTTTGTATCCATTTTTACCCTTATATTTGGAATCATAATAGGGGTACTAGTAATTGTGTGGTTAGAAAGAGAAATATCTGCAACGATACAACAACGTATTGGGCCTGAATATGCTGGTCCGTTGGGAATTCTTCAAGCTCTAGCGGATGGGACTAAATTACTTTTTAAGGAGGACCTACTCCCATCTAGAGGAGATATTCGTTTGTTTAGTGTCGGACCGTCTATAGCGGTCATATCAATTCTACTAAGTTATTTAGTAATTCCTTTTGGATACCGCCTTGTTTTAGGTGATCTCAGTATAGGTGTTTTTTTATGGATCACCATTTCAAGTATTGCCCCTATTGGGCTTCTTATGTCAGGATATGGATCGAATAATAAATATTCTTTTTCAGGTGGTCTACGAGCTGCTGCTCAATCTATTAGTTATGAAATACCATTAACTCTATGTGTGTTATCGATATCTCTACGTGTGATTCGTTGGAATATGAACTTTTACCTCTTTCCTAGAAATAAATAAAGAAAAGAGGTTGAATGTATTGAATAGATATTTTTTTTTATTCATCGATGAGTTAAACCAGATAGTTATATGAGTGAAACAAAACAGCTTATAAATTTGCAGTAAGAAGGGAAAATCTCATTCCCTATGTACAAGAATGAAATTAAAGTAAACATAAGCAGCGTAAGCTGTTTACCCCAAGATTGAGATTCTTTGATTAGTCATCATATCTTGAAGCGGGTGCAAAAGATCAACTGTATGGAGTTTCCACTACTGCCTTCTATGTATTAACATACCGGGGATCGATCAAAAATCGGTGGACAGTTAGGAACACCAAGGTACACAAAGGATTAGTAATGGGGATAATGTAAGGTATCAAAAAAAGAGATATTTCTGCATAAAACGAATCATAATAAGGGCTTTAAGTTGGTAGAAATGATCAAGAAGTATCTCCCTACGATTCCGATCTCGAGTATGCTCCTATTCACTGATTAAAGAAATGACTATCAAGAACGAATTAATCCTTTATTTTTTTTTCTAAATACCTTCTTCTGAGACAGAAGAACAGGAACAAAAGAAATGGAATGCAATAATCGAATGAATGAATAAAAATTTTTATAAAAAAAAAAGATCTTTATTTATTCTTTCTTTCCTATATCCGTATTCATACATACGGAATTCTTATCATTATTCATGAACTAATGCCTACATATATATATATATATTGATAACGAATATTTTATTGAAAGATTAAGTTATTACCGAACAAAGAAAAATTATCATTATCATTATAAGGATGAGATCAATTCGGAAGCACTTTTTTTCTTATTCTAGCAGACAGAATTCCATTGGTCTAATTTGGGACTCTCCGATGTATCTTTATTCGATCTATCCGGGTGAAAATGCCGAACCAGTCCTTACATTTATTTGTGGCCATAGAGGAGCCGTATGAAGCTGAAGTTTCATGTACGGTTTTGTAATAGCGATGGGAACAGTGATGTTATTATCGACTATGATTATCTAATAGTTCAAGTACAGTTGATATAGTTGAAGCACAGTCAAAATATGGTTTTTGGGGGTGGAATCTGTGGCGTCAACCTATAGGGTTTATTGTTTTTCTAATTTCTTCTCTAGCCGAATGTGAGAGATTGCCATTTGATTTACCGGAAGCAGAGGAGGAATTAGTAGCAGGTTATCAAACCGAATATTCAGGTATCAAATTCGGTTTATTTTATATTGCTTCTTACCTAAATCTATTACTTTCTTCATTATTTGTAACAGTTCTTTACTTAGGTGGGTGGAATTTTTCTATTCCGTACATATCTATTCCTGAACTTTTCGGAATAAATAAAATGGCCGGAGTTTTTGGAATTACAATTGGTATCTTTATTACATTAGCTAAAGCTTATTTGTTTCTGTTCATTCCTATCACAACAAGGTGGACTTTGCCTAGGATAAGAATGGACCAGCTATTAAATCTTGGATGGAAATTTCTTTTACCTATTTCTTTAGGTAATCTATTATTGACAACTTCTTCCCAACTTGTTTCACTATAAATAAGAAAATACGATAACGATATTCCAGATTCATAACCTCTTTCAAACAAGAGAAAGAAACATCAATTTATTCCTGGATATTTACAATATGTTCTCCATGGTGACTGGGTTCATGAATTATAGTCAACAAACAATACGAGCTGCAAGGTATATTGGTCAAAGTTTCGTAATTACCTTATCCCACACAAATCGTTTACCTATAACTATTCAATATCCTTATGAAAAATCGATCACATCGGAGCGTTTCCGTGGTCGAATCCACTTTGAATTTGATAAATGTATTGCTTGTGAAGTATGTGTTCGTGTATGCCCGATAGATCTACCCGTTGTTGATTGGAGATTTGAAAGAGATATTAAAAAAAAACAATTGCTTAATTATAGTATTGATTTCGGGGTCTGTATATTTTGTGGTAATTGTGTCGAGTATTGTCCAACAAACTGTTTATCAATGACTGAAGAATATGAACTTTCTACTTCTGATCGTCACGAATTGAATTATAATCAAATTGCTTTGGGTCGGTTACCAATGTCAATAATTGGAGATTACACAATTCAAACAGTTATGAATTCGACTCAAATCAAAATAGACAAAGATAAACCCTTTGATTCAAGAACGATTACCAATTACTAAGATTTTGTTTTGATATAAAAGACCCAAGCTTTTTTTATTTTGTTTGGTCAGTAACTACAAATAATAATTAATAATTATTGATTGTTGAGAATTATTCTTTGATTTAAACTGAGAATATATTTTTCGTGATGATTTCGAAATATACAATCTCCATTACTCTTTTCTCGATAATTTTATCTATATCTACATTAATCCATATAAAAATCTACATTAATCCATATAAAAAAAGTTTGAATTCAATTAGGAATGTATCATATACAAGAAAAAAATGGGACAACCCCTTTTCCTTTCCTGGACCATTCAGTAAGGTCATGAAATATTTCGACTTATTTATTAATTTATTATTTTAATAATGGATTTACCTGGACCAATACATGATATTCTTGTAGTATTTTTTGGATCAGTTCTTGTATTAGGAGGTCTGGGAGTAGTATTACTTACCAATCCCATTTTTTCTGCCTTTTCGTTGGGATTGGTTCTTGTTTGTATATCCTTATTCTATATTCTATCGAATTCCTATTTTGTAGCTGCCGCACAGCTCCTTATTTATGTTGGAGCTATAAATGTCTTAATCATATTTGCTGTAATGTTCATGAATGGTTCAGAATATTCCAATGATTCCTATTTTTGGACCATTGGAGATGGGGTCACTTCACTGGTTTGTACAAGTATTCTTTTTTCACTAATTACTATTATCCCAGATACGTCATGGTACGGAATTTTTTGGACTACAAGATCAAGCCAGATTATGGAACAGGACCTAATAAATAACATTCAACAAATTGGTATTCATTTATCAACAGATTTTTATCTTCCGTTTGAACTCATTTCCATAATTCTTTTAGTTTCCTTGATAGGTGCAATTACTATGGCTCGTCAATAATAAATACTTAGAATTTAATTCTAAATAAATAACTAAATAAATAAAATAAATGGAAAGGTTTAAGGTTTTTATAAGGTTTTTAATTAAACCTATCTATTGCCAATACCTTCTTTTATTCTGTAATCGTTCTATTCTAATCAATCGAATCGGTTGAATTGTTGTTCATATTGAAATAAATCAAGATTGATAAGGAGTTAGTCAATGATGTTCGAGCATGTACTTTTTTTGAGTGTCTATTTATTCTCTATCGGTATCTATGGATTGATCACAAGTCGAAAGATGGTTAGAGCACTTATGTGTCTTGAGCTTATACTCAATTCGGTTAATATCAATCTCGTAACATTTTCAGATATATTTGATAGTCGCCAATTAAAAGGCGACATTTTCTCAATCTTTGTTATAGCTGTTGCGGCTGCTGAAGCAGCTATTGGGCTAGCTATTGTTTCATCAATCCATCGTAACAGAAAATCAACTCGTATCAATCAATCGAATTTGTTGAATAATTAGTTATGATCATAAGATACATAATATCACATAGAATATTAATCTATTAGATATTATATATTATAATTTAATTATTATTTTATTATATTATTTTTATATTATTTTCATTTCATTTTTTTTTTTTGATTATAATTTTGATTATTATTATTATATTATAATTATCAAAATAATAAATATATAAAATAAATATATATATATATATATATATTTAGTATTGAATTAATTTACTATTGAATAATAAATATTTTTATATTGAATAAATACTTTGAATTAATATTTCAATATTGACCAATTTCATTTGTTGCTCAATTTGAATTCACATGTGCAACTCGCATGATCATGGTTGTTGAAAGAGAAATCAAAGTCTCTTGGACTTTTCTCATGAACAGGTTTAGAAATATATTGATTCTTCAAATTTTGATAAACCACTGCTTCGTCTGGTGTCTACAATATAAATGTATGATTCATTTACTACTAATTTTATTTTACCAGATCGAAAATTTTTTATGCTCAAAGCTGGAATTTATAGATCCAATGTCACATTCAGTAAAAATTTATGATACATGTATAGGGTGTACTCAATGTGTACGAGCCTGCCCCACAGATGTATTGGAAATGATACCTTGGGACGGATGTAAAGCTAAGCAAATTGCTTCCGCACCAAGAACCGAGGACTGTGTAGGTTGTAAGAGATGTGAATCCGCCTGCCCAACAGATTTTTTGAGTGTCCGTGTTTATTTATGGCATGAAACAACTCGCAGCATGGGTCTATCTTATTGATACATTACAAAAAACTCCACTCGAATCATTTGATTCCTCTTTACCGACAAAAGCCCGTACTCGATAAAATTTATTATTTCGAGCACGGGTTTTTCTGGTCAAAACATATCTTGTCTTTATCACGAGTTATTTTCCTTGGTTAACAATACTTGTAGTTTTGCCGATATTCGCGGGTTCCTCAATTTTCTTTTTTCCTCATAGAGGAAATAAGATGTTTAGATGGTATACCATTTGTATATGCTTATTAGAACTCCTTCTAACAACCTATACATTCTGTTATCATTTCCGATTGGACGATCCATTAATCCAATTGGAAGAAGATTATAAATGGATAGATATTTTTGATTTTCACTGGAGACTGGGAATCGATGGACTTTCCATAGGACCCATTTTACTGACAGGATTTATCACTACTTTAGCTACTTTAGCAGCTTGGCCAGTTACGCGAAATTCGCGATTGTTCTATTTCCTGATGTTAGCAATGTACAGCGGTCAAATAGGATCATTTTCTTCTCGAGACCTTTTACTTTTTTTCATCATGTGGGAGTTAGAATTAATTCCTGTTTACTTACTTTTATCTATGTGGGGAGGAAAAAAACGTCTCTACTCGGCTACAAAGTTTATTTTGTACACAGCAGGGGGTTCTATTTTTCTCTTAATAGGAGTTCTAGGTATGGGTTTATATGGTTCCAATGAACCAACATTAGATTTTGAAAGATTAGCTAATCAATCATATCCTGTGGCATTGGAAATAATATTATATTTTGGTTTCTTTATTGCTTATGCTGTCAAATCGCCGATTATACCCCTGCATACATGGTTACCAAATACCCATGGAGAAGCACATTACAGTACATGTATGCTTCTAGCTGGAATCTTATTAAAAATGGGAGCATATGGATTGATTCGGATCAATATGGAATTATTACCCCGCGCTCATTCTATATTTTCTCCCTGGTTGGTAATAGTTGGAGCGATGCAAATAATCTATGCAGCTTTAATTTCTCTCGGTCAACGCAATTTTAAAAAGAGAATAGCCTATTCTTCTGTATCTCACATGGGTTTTACAATTATAGGAATTGGTTCTATAACCGACATGGGACTCAATGGAGCCATTTTACAAATACTCTCTCATGGATTTATTGGTGCTGCACTTTTTTTCTTGGCAGGAACGAGTTGTGATAGAACACGTCTTGTTTATCTCGACGAAATGGGAGGGATATCCATCCCAATGCCAAAAATATTTACCATGTTCGGTAGTTTCTCGATGGCTTCTCTTGCATTGCCAGGAATGAGTGGTTTTGTTGCGGAATCGGTAGTATTTTTTGGAATAATTACCAGTCCAAAATATCTTTTAATGCCAAAAATACTAATTACTTTTGTAATGGCAATTGGAGTGATATTAACTCCTATTTATTTATTATCTATGTCACGTCAGATGTTCTATGGATACAAGCTATTCAATGTTCCACACTCTAATTTTTTTGATTCTGGACCACGAGAACTATTTGTTTCAATTTGTATCTTTCTACCCATAATAGGGATTGGTATTTATCCTGATTTCGTTCTCTCGTTATCAGTTGACAGGGTACAAGCTATCCTATCTAATTACTTTTATAGATAGTGTTTCATTAATGAGACAAAGAGTCTTATAATTCTTGAATTTTAAGATTTTTTTTTTTAATCGTTCGCTGTACAATGCAAAAAAGAAAGTGAATTAGAATTGTAATGAGATGCATTTCGAGTTTTTGTTTTGACAGGTTGTCAAAACAAAAACTCGAACAAGCAAACTTTCGTTATATATGGGACGATATTCTTATGTATTTTTCATGTAGCTTATTCAATTAGATGTTAATGTGAATGAACCATAACTATGTAAACCTATTCCTAATAGATTGACCCCAAAATAGCATATCCAAATAAAAAAAAATCCTATAGAAGCTATAAGTGCCGAATTCGTACCTTGTAAACTTTGATTTGTTCTAGTATGTGAATAAATCGCGAATATGGTCCAAGTAATAAATGCCCAAGTTTCCTTCGGGTCCCAACTCCAATAAGATCCCCATGCTTCATTGGCCCATACTGCTCCACAAAGAATGCCTATGGTTAAAAAGGTAAACCCTAAACTAATCATACGATAACTCCAATAATCCAAACGTTGAGTCAATTGATATTTGTAATAATTTTGAAATGAAAGAGAAGAAGGGTTTTTAAAAACCCTTCTTCTTTTTTCATTCAAGTATTTAATCTCACCAAAGAAAAATGATCTAATTAAGAAATTATTGCTTTTACAAAAAAAATTGATGTTGTTTCGAAATGTAATGATTAGAAGAGCAATTGATAATAACGATCCGCATAAAAGAGCTGCATAGCTCAATAACATCATACTTACGTGCATCATTAACCACTGAGATTGTAGAGCGGGTACTAATATTGCGGATTGATGCATTTCAGTTGAAAGACCCGACGTAGCGAAGCCTTGAGTAAAAATAGTACTTGGGGTAGTTATTATGCTTAAATCATTTTTATGGTTCAATTTCTTGGAAATTATATGAATAATAAATAAACTACATGAAAGGAAGATTAATGACTCGTATAAATTACTTAACGGAAAATGTCCCGAAGAAATCCAACGAGAAATTAATAATCCTGTTATAGAGAAAAAGGTGGCTATCATCCCTTTTTCCGATGAATCACGTAATCCTACGATTTCATAGACTAATAAGTTCATGAAATGAATCGTAATCACAATTGAAATGATCGAAAAAGAGATATGAGTTAATATATGTTCTAAAGTCACAAATATCATAAAAAAAGTGTCCCATTACAGAATTGAAATCGGAAATTGAATACATTATAGGATACATTGTGTCTCTTTTAGAGGATGCCGCCACTCGGACTCGAACCGAGATGCTCTAGCACTGCTTCCTAAGAGCAGCGTGTCTACCGATTTCACCATGGCGGCTTACTTGAAATAATAATATTCAATTCATGTTGAATCGTCAAGAATCAAGGATTCAATATAGTCTAGGAAACATTAGAATCGATGAAAAAAGACTCGTTTAAATTCATATTTGAATCTTCATTCAATAAAATAATCCTTAGTTAGTATCGTCCTAGGTTCAGTTTTAACAATCAACTTTTACGTACTATAAACTAAGTTCCCCCAATACAGTTGAAATTTCGATAGTTTTGCTCTCAGTCGAGGTATAGAATTCAGAATTGTCCTTTTTCTTTCTATTTTTTTTTTGATGATTTGTTTTTCATTTTGAATCCGATGAAATCGGATTCAAAATGAAAAAGATTGATTTTTTTTTTTCAATAAAAAAAATCAAATAACTAAGATCTCATATGTATTACAATTTCATCACTAAATCCATTTGGAATTTTTCTAACGATTCCGATACTTTAGTATCATTAAGTATTAATACTCTTCATTGTGTATATGTATATAATATAAATAAGGTAACATTTACCAAACCAATTAAGTTTTAGGCTAGGCATATAAAAAAAAAAGAGTTTAAATTTCTATGGCAATTGTACTATTCACAATAGAAAAATGGGATTAAGATTTTCTATTGTGAAAGGTTAATGGATAGGGAAAAGTACTATTCTTAATAAGAACCCAATATACAGAAAACTCTTATTCTACATACCATAGCCAGTTATAACTAATATTGAGTAGTTCAATACATTAATTAATGTGAATCGTTCATCTTAAAAAATTTTCAGTTCTTCGGGCTATGTCAATTCCGATTATCCCAAGACTTTATTATTTGTTTGTCGCACAAAAAAACTTTTTGAATGTCCGGTGGAAACCGATTTCGCTAAAGAAAAAGCTTTTACTGCAGTTAAATATCCTTTTTTCTTCCAAATATTCCTACGAATATGTTTTTTTGACATAGAAATACATTTTTTGGGAACTGCCATTCAAAAAAGGGTTACTCATTTTTATTTATCGTTGTATGTGAAAGACATGTATTGTTCGGAATAGATCGTTTTTTTTAATCATTATCTATACTTTATTCTGTGAATAATAGTTTTTTTTTTTTTTCACTTTCAACATTTAACATAAAATAACAAATAATATATATATGTATATTATTTGTTATATTTTAAATATTATATTTTATTATTAATACATATTATATATTTTTCATTATTATTGTTTATTGTTCTTTTCGAAAGAGATAAGAGTTGGTGAATCGGAAACAATTATTAATTATAAAAAAAAAATATCAATTTGTTTGTTTTCTTATGGAACATACATATCAATATGCATGGATAATACCTTTTCTTCCACTTACAGTTACTATGTCAATAGGATTTGGGCTTATACTTATTCCGACAGCAACAAAAAATATTCGTCGTATATGGGCTTTTCTTAGTATTTTTCTGTTAAGTATAGCTATGGGATTTTCGGCCAATCTGTCTATTCAACAAATAAATGGAAGTTTTATTTATCAATATCTATGGTCTTGGACCATAGATATTGATTTTTCCTTAGAGTTTGGATATTTGATCGATCCACTTACTTCTATTATGTCAATACTAATTACTACTGTTGGAGTCATGATTCTTATTTATAGTGACAATTATATGTCTCACGACCAAGGATATTTGAGATTTTTTGCTTATATGAGTTTTTTCAATACTTCCATGTTGGGATTAGTTACTAGTTCTAATTTGATACAAATTCATATTTTTTGGGAACTGGTGGGAATGTGTTCCTATTTATTAATAGGGTTTTGGTTCACACGACCGATTGTCGCAAGTGCTTGTCAAAAAGCTTTTGTAACTAATCGTGTAGGAGATTTTGGTTTATTATTAGGAATCTTGGGTCTTTATTGGATAACAGGTAGTTTGGAATTTCGGGATTTGTTCGAAATAGCTAATAACTTGATCCATAATAATGGGGTCAGCTCCTTATTTGCTACTTTGTGTGCCTCTTTATTATTTGTCGGTGCAGTTGCTAAATCTGCACAATTCCCCCTCCACGTATGGTTACCTGATGCCATGGAAGGACCTACTCCTATCTCGGCCCTTATACATGCCGCTACTATGGTAGCAGCAGGAATTTTTCTTGTAGCTCGGCTTATTCCTCTTTTCATAGACATACCTTATATAATGAATTTCATTTCTTTAATAGGTGTAATAACAGTACTATTAGGAGCTACTTTTTCTCTTGCTCAAAGAGACATTAAAAGAAGTTTAGCTTATTCTACAATGTCTCAATTAGGTTATATTATGTTAGCTCTAGGTATAGGTTCTTATCGAGCGGCTTTATTCCATTTGATCACTCATGCCTATTCTAAAGCTTTATTGTTTTTGGGATCTGGATCCATTATTCATTCAATGGAACCTATTGTTGGATATTCACCAGAAAAAAGTCAGAATATGGTTCTTATGGGTGGTTTGACAAGATATGTTCCAATTACAAGAACTACTTTTTTATTAGGTACACTTTCTCTTTGTGGTATTCCACCTCTTGCTTGTTTTTGGTCCAAAGATGAAATTCTTAATGATAGTTGGTTATATTCACCAATTTTTGCAATAATACCTTGTTTCACAATAGGATTAACCGCATTTTATATGTTTCGGGTATATTTACTTACCTTTGATGGGTATTTGCGCGTTTATTTTCAAAATCACAGTAGCACTAAAAGTAACTCGTTCCATTCAATATCTCTATGGGGAAAAGAAGCACCAAAAACAGTCAATAAAAATTTACTTTTATCAACGATGAATAGTAAGGTCCACTTTTTTTCAAAAGATACATATAAAATTTTTGATAATGATAAGATACGATACTTTATTACTTACTTTGGAAATAAATATGCTTCCATGTATCCTCACGAATCAGACAATACTATGCTATTTCCTCTGCTTGTATTGGTACTATTTACTTTGTTCGTTGGATCAATAGGAATTTCTTTTGATCAAGGAGTAATGGATTTTGATATATTATCGAAATGGTTAACCCCATCCCAAAATCTTTTCCATCAAAATTCGAATTATTCTGTGAATTGGTATGAATTTTTTACAAATTCCATTTTTTCAGTAAGTATAGCCATTTTCGGATTATTCATAGCATATATTTTATATGGGTCTGTTTATTCATTTTTCCAGAATTTGGACTTAATCAATTCATTTGTAAAAGGGAGCCCTAAGAGAATTATCTTGGACCAAATAAAAAGTGTTATATACAATTGGTCATATAATCGTGGTTACATAGATATTTTTTATACTAGAGTTTTGGCCATGGGTATAAGAGGAATAACCGAGCTAACTCAGTTTTTTGATAGACATATAATTGATGGAATTACAAATGGAGTTGGCCTTACAAGTTCCCTTGTAGGTGAAGGGATCAGATATATGGGGGGAGGGCGAATCTCATCTTATTTATTCTTATATTTTTTTTATGTATCAATATTTTTATTATTTTTTTTGTTCATTGGTATAAACCCAATAATTATACAGGTCTCCATGGGATAATTTTTTTGTCGTGTACAAAGACATTTTTCGTTCTATCATTTCCGAAAAAGTCGATAAACTGGGTGGATATGTAAAAGATATTTTTTGTTTCCCATTACTTGGACATGTATAAAAAAAATATTGTGACATTTCATTTCGTACAGCATTTTCAAACCGATCATTTTTTATATATCGCAATGGACAATTCCATCGTTTATAATCGAAAAGAAAAGTCACAAGAGGTTTTTCAAAGCAGAAATAAGTCTTTTCATTTTTCTCTTCTTTAAGTCTTCCCAATTCCCAATTATCTTGATAGGTATCAAGATAAGAATCTTCGTAAACCGGATCTTCCTGTTCTTCCGAACAAAGGGAAGGGTCTTCTTCGGCGGATCCCTCTTGTTCCTGTTTAGTCTCCTTCGTTTCGGAAGTTGTTTCTACATCGCTTTCTTCCATTTCTGAGGTTTCTTTCAGTTTCTTAGTGACAATAGGCGACGGCATTCTGCCTAAATAGTAGACACAGGTGATAAATAAGAGAATACTAAAGATTCGAGCCATAGAATTTCTCAATTCTGACACAAGGTACTTATTAGATCGAATAGAATGATTTTGCCGTATCCAGAATAATACCAATCCAACCCATTTCATGAATAAAATGTGACCGATTAACCAACCAACAAAACTACTTGTTACAAATAACATCTTGTTGTTGCATCGAAACATATAAATGTTGACTAATCTGGCTAACGTTGAACTTGGTAAAATGAAATGGTTGAATAATTGAAAAATTAGATTATTCAGGAATACACATTGAATGCTGAGATTACGCATTGAATTTCTGGTAGTAGATCCATAATAAAAAAAGTTTTTGTGATTGTTCCAGAAGAAATGAAACAAAAGATACGGTAGAACTAGGACAGTTATTGTATGAGGTCTACCCAATGCTAGATGCAGAGGCGCATAATAGATCGATATGAACATCATGAGCTGTCCCGTAATAAAACCAGTTGTTGCTGATACCTCCTTCTCGGTTCCTTCTTCCATAACCCGAGCTCGGAGAAGGAAGAGAGAAGAGGGCCCTATGGAGAATGTGGTCAGAAATCCATAATAGAGTCCGCCCACAACGACCGAATCTATTATCTTCATGCATAAGGATAATAGATTACCTAGTAGAAAAGATTTCAAAATCATCACAAACCTCCCTTTT